TAGGGGGTAAAATCGAATAATCGGTGCTATATGCCTTTCATAAAGAAAGTCATTAAAACGGGCTATCTGTAATTTATTTTTGTTAGAGATTTGCCCCGTTTTTTTAAATTTCACAATAAAAGAAAAAAATGTTCTTTGATAGAAAAGTCAATAGAAAAGAGGGAATCTAATAAGTATTTAAAAGAGTTATTCTATACCCGGATAGAATAGGTAAGAATAGGGGGGATTTAGTGATGGAAAAGGAATAGGAATGATAACAGTATGAGACTATTTAGTGGGGTTCATAAGGCAGGAATGATGACAATGATAGGTAGATTAAAGTATATGAGATGGGTCTGAAGATTAGAAAGAAAAGAAAGAAAAAGAGGGTATTAATGTTATAGATACAGGTGTAGTAAGCATTTAGGGGGTTTTCAGGTAGATGGTATAGATAAGAGCGTAGGTATATATTATAGGATGAGTGTGGTTAATAGAGTCAGTAAGTCATGTATGATGGGACAAGAGTAGTAAAGGTACATAATAGTTAAATAGTCGTTAAGGGTCAATTAGATAATAACAGGTTCATAGGTCGTTAGAGGGAAGGGTGGGGCTAGGCCCCGATTGTAATTTCGATTTTATAAAAGTTTGATTCTTTCTTTAGTTTTTGCTAAAAGTTGTTTTTACATGTGAGTTTTTGCTTGCAAAATTTATTTTCTAAATGGGAATTTATTTTTATAAAGTCGCAGTATTTAATGTTGTATAATTTAGTAACTTAAGATAAAGACAATTTTTTTAGTTCTGACAAAGTTCGTGCCAGCAGTCGCGGTTATACGATAGGGGCAAGCATAAATTTTTGGTTTGCATTATTTTTAATTTTGTTGGGTTTTAAATTTAATTTGTTAGGTGAAATTTCAATTTTATTTTTAATTTTGGTTTAATTATTATATGTGAAAGTTATTTCTTAGACTAGGATTAGATACCCTATTATTTTTTCTGTAAATTTATAACCTTGGTATTAATAGTTATGATCTTAAAATTTAAAGAATTTGGCGGTAATTTAATCTTACCAGAGGAACCTGTCCTGTAATTGATAATCCACGTTGAATTTCACTTTACTTTTGTTTGTATATCTCTGTCATTGAATGTCTTTTAAGGGTTAATTTTCTATAATCTTTTTTGGTAAAATGTAGGTCAAGGTGCAGCTATAGTAAAGTAGAGATGGGTTACATTTAATTTATTATTGAATTTTATTATGGAAATAATTAATGAAATTGGATTTGGAAGTAATTTTTATTAGAAAATAATTTTGATTTTAGCTCTAAATTATGTACACATCGCCCGTCGCTCTCGTTTATTAAGATGAGATAAGTCGTAACAAAGTAGGCCTACCGGAAGGTGGGCCTAGTATGAAATCAAATTATAGCTTTTAGAAAGTGTCATTGCTTACATTAATGATTTAATCGTGCAATTCGATTTAATTTGATTATCTTTTTCTTATTATTTTTATTAATATTTTTATTCTTTTTTAAAAAAAATTTATTGTTAAAGTATTTTTTATAAAAATAATTATTTTATTTATAGTTGATTGTACCGTGAGGGTAAGTTTTTTTATTAAAAAAGTAGAATTTGTTTTTTGTACCTTTTGTATCAGGGTTTATTAAAATACTTTCAATTATTTGATTTTCCCGAAACTGAGAGGGCTAGATTTGTATTGTTTTTTAATGTTTCATAATTATTGATAAATACAGTTTAGAGATGATATGTTATTCAATCTTAGATATCTGGTTTCTTAATAATTGAATTTAATTCAGGATTTTAAAGTACTTTTTAAATTAAATTATTTTGTGTTTTAATTTCTAATATTGTTGGGGATAAGCTCGGCATTATTTCTATAATAACTTTATTTAAAAAAGTTTGTAGGCTTAATAACAGCCATCATTTATTTCGTTATAGTTGATTTTTTCTTAGTTTGATTTATTTTTTATTTAGATATTTATTAAGTAATATTAATTATTTATTAATTAATTGTTATAATGATAGAATTAGTATTTTATAAAATTTATATATAGGAACTCGGCAAATATTACCTTCGCCTGTTTAACAAAAACATGTCCTTTTGTTATTTATTTAAGGTCTGACCTGCCCAATGATTTATTTAATGGCCGCGGTATTCTGACCGTGCAAAGGTAGCATAATCATTTGTCTTTTAATTGAAGGCTTGTATGAATGGTTGGACGAGGGGTATTCTTTCTTTATATAATTATAATTAATTTAATTTTTAAGTCAAAAAGCTTAAATTTTTTTATAGGACGAGAAGACCCTATAGAACTTTATTTTTAATGTTATATTTGATATTTGGTTTATATTTTATTAAGTATTTCCTATAAAATTTTGTTGGGGTGACAGGGGGATTTTCTTAGCTCCCTTAAATTTTTACACATGAATTAATGTATTGTTGATCCAAAATTTTTGATTATTAGATTAAGTTACCTTAGGGATAACAGCGTAATTCTATTGGAGAGTTCTTATCGATAATAGAGTTTGCGACCTCGATGTTGAATTAAGATAAGTTCTGGGTGCAAAATTTCAGTTACTAGGTCTGTTCGACCTTTAAATTCTTACATGATTTGAGTTCAAACCGGCGTGAGCCAGGTTGGTTTCTATCCTTAATATAATTAATTATCTTAGTACGAAAGGACCAGGTAATTTAAATGATATTTATGTGTTTTGAGTAAATTTGTTATTTTGGCAGATTAGTGCAATGAATTTAGGATTCATGTATGTAATACATATTACAGATAACAGTGTTTATTGTTTCTATTTTGATTTTAGTTGTCCTTATTCTTGTTGCTGTTGCTTTCGTTACTCTTTTAGAGCGTAAGGTATTAGGTTATATTCAAATTCGTAAAGGTCCAAATAGGGTTGGTTTTATAGGCCTATTACAGCCCTTTTCTGATGGGATTAAGCTTTTTTTTAGGGAACAAGCTTTTCCATATATTTCTAATTATATGATTTATTATTTTTCTCCTGTTTTTATATTAATTCTTTCTTTTATGTTTTGAGTGCTTTTCCCCTTTTTGGTTAATGTTTATAGATTTAATTTGGGTGTTTTGTATTTTTTATGTTGTTCTGGTTTAGGGGTTTACGGTGTCTTAATATGTGGTTGGTCCTCTAATTCTAATTATTCTTTATTGGGGGGATTGCGTGCTGTTGCTCAGACTATTTCTTATGAAGTAACTATAGCTTTAATTTTAGTTTGTCTTATAGTTTTTATTTATAGTTTTAATTTTATTAATTTTATAGTTTATCAGGGTTATTGTTGATTTTTATTTTTTTCATACCCTCTTTTTCTTTCTTTTCTTTCTATTTGTTTAGCAGAGACTAATCGTTCTCCTTTTGATTTTGCTGAGGGTGAGTCAGAGTTGGTTTCTGGGTTTAACGTTGAATATAGAAGAGGAGGTTTTGCTTTTATTTTTCTTTCTGAGTATATAAATATTATTTTTATAAGTATGCTTTGCTGCATTGTTTTTCTAGGATGTGATGTATATTCCATTTTTTTCTTTCTTAAACTTGTTTTTATAATTTTTATTTTTATTTGAGTTCGTGGGACTCTCCCACGGTTCCGTTATGATAAATTAATATATTTAACTTGAAGGGTTTTTTTACCTATTTCTTTGAATTATTTGATGTTCTTTTCAGGATTTTTAGTATTTATATTTTTATTTTTTTAAACCATTTTTTTTTGTGAAAGTTAATAGAGGAATTAAACCTCTTTCTGGAACTTTCAAAGTTCCTGCTTTCTTAAGCTTCTTAACTAGTCGGTTAGTTTATCTCATATTTTTGATGCTAATGGATTTATAAGGAAGTATAGGAAGTATGTGATTGTTAATATTTGTCCTGTAAAAATGAATGGTTCTTCGGCTGGGCGTGCTCCAATTCATGTTAATAGGAGTATTGTTGATACAAATCTTCAGAATAAGATTTGGTTGGCAGGGTAAAATGTTGTTCCTTGGAACTTTCTTTTATTAGATATGGGAAGGATTAAAATGATTGCGATTGATGAAATTATTGCAATTACCCCCCCCAATTTGTTAGGGATTGATCGTAGGATTGCGTAAGCAAATAGAAAATATCATTCTGGTTGAATGTGTACTGGGGTTACTAAGGGATTGGCCGGTAAAAAGTTTTCAGGGTCTCCTAGTATTCGGGGTTCTCACAGGTTTAATATAATAAATAAAAATATTATAATTATCATTCCTATTAAGTCTTTGATTGAAAAGTAGGGGTGGAATGGAATCTTGTCGCAATTTCTGTTAATTCCTATTGGGTTATTAGATCCTGTTTGGTGTAGAAATAGCAAGTGAATTATTGATATTGCTGCAATAACAAATGGCAGGATAAAATGTAAAGTAAAGAATCGTGTTAGTGTTGCATTATCAATTGAAAAACCTCCCCATAATCATTTTACTAACTCTCTTCCTAGGTAAGGTACTGCTGATAATAGGTTAGTAATTACTGTTGCCCCTCAGAATGACATTTGTCCTCATGGGAGTACATATCCTAGGAATGCAGTTCCTATCACTAAGAATAATATAATTACTCCCACTCTTCATGTCATGAATAATTTATATGATCCATAATAAATTCCTCGCCCTACATGTAGATAGAGGCAAATGAAGAATAGTGATGCTCCATTGGCATGTATTCTTCGTAGAAGTCATCCATTATTAACGTCTCGGCAAATGTGAATTACTCTGTCGAATGCTAATTCAATATTAGCTGTATAGTGCATGGCTAGGAATGTGCCAGTGATTAGTTGAATTATTAAACATAGTCCCAGCAAAGATCCAAAATTTCACCATAGTGAAATCGATGAGGGGGAGGGCAAATCAATTAATGAGTTATTAATAATTCTGATAAATGGGTGATTTTTACGAATGGGTATTTTCATTAGTTTTTTCTTCGTATAGGCCCATCTTGAATATTTACAATATGTCTAATAGCAATTATTGTAATTAACAGATATAATACAATTATAATTGTTAATAAGGCTGATTGGAAATTAAATAATTTTGTTAATGTTAGAATTTGATCATCAGCAATTAATGGGGTTTTTTTTATATATTTAATTCTGTTATTTATTATTCTGTCTGTTAGTAATTGTATTGCGGTGCCCGTGATCACTATTCTAATAATAAATAATATAATTTTTATTGATGTATTAAATTTTTCATTTGAGGCTGTTGATGTCATATAAATAAACAATACAAGTGCACCCCCTAAAAAAATAATAAATAAAATATAAGAAAATCAGAAGGATTTAATTATTATTCCCACTAAGATTGAAATTACTACTGTTTGTATAATTAATATAATTCCTATTCTTAAGGGGTGTTTTAATAAAGGAAATAATAAGCTAATTGTTAACATGGCAATTATACAAAATATCATTTCAGCAGGTAGTTTAATTAAAATATTAATTTTGGGGATTAAAGTTGGGGCCTACCTCTTGCTGAAGTTTTAAAGAAAATTTCTATCTGTGATTTACAAGATCACTATTTTTATTAAACTATTAAAACTAGTGTTAAATATATATTTAAATTATGAATTATTTTTTTATTGTCTTTTAGTATTTTCATTATTTTGTGGTTTACTGGTATTTTGTTCAACTCGTAGGCATTTACTTTTAACTCTTTTAAGATTAGAGTTTATTGTTTTAGTTATTTTTCTTACTCTTTTTTATTTTTTAGTATTTTATGGATATGAAGGTTATTTTAGTTTAATTTTTTTAACTTTTTCTGTGTGCGAAGGTGCTTTAGGCCTTTCTATTTTGGTTTCTTTAATTCGTTGTCATGGTAATGATAATATTTCTTCTCTCTCTGCATTAATATGATAAGTTTATTAATATCTTTTTTGTTTTTAATCCCTGTGTTATTTATAGGTTACTGATGGCTAGTATTCAATTTTATATTATTAATATTTATTTCTTTTTTATCAACTTTGCCTTTTTTACCTTATTATAGCTTTTTAAGCTATTCTTTTGGTGGGGATAGACTTTCTCTTTGTTTAATCTTGTTAAGAATTTGAATTTCCTTATTAATAATTATGGCTTCATATCTAATTAAGAAGAACTCTCCCTTTAAAGTGGAGTTTCTTCTAGTAACAGTATTTCTACTCTTAATATTAATTTTGTCTTTTTCTACAACAAACTTGTTGTTATTCTATCTCTTTTTTGAGTCTAGATTAATCCCCACCCTTTTTCTTATTTTTGGGTGGGGATATCAACCAGAGCGCTTGGGAGCTGGTTTTTATTTATTATTTTATACTTTATTTGCTTCTTTACCTTTATTATTAGGGGTTTTTTATATTGGGTTTAATTCATTTTCTTTATATTATTTTATAATTAATATTGATTTTTCAGTCTTCCTTTATTTAAGTATACTCTTGGCTTTTTTAGTCAGGATGCCTATGTTGTTTGTTCATTTTTGGCTTCCTCGGGCTCATGTTGAGGCCCCTATTTCTGGTTCTATAATTTTGGCTGGAATTTTATTGAAGCTTGGGGGTTACGGTATTATTCGAGTAATGAATTTTATGTATATGTATACTTTTTATAATTATGTTTGAATTTCTTTAAGTCTTTTGGGTATATTTTTGGTGGGTATGGTTTGTTTATCTCAGACTGATATAAAATCTTTAATTGCTTATTCTTCCGTTGCTCATATGGGTCTGGTAATTTGTGGCCTTTTTACTTTAAATACTTTTGGTTTATATGGTTCTTTAATTTTAATGATTTCTCATGGTTTATGTTCTTCTGCTTTATTTTGTTTAGCAAATATTTCTTATGAACGTCTCTCAAGACGAAGATTTTATATTAATAAGGGTTTAATTTCATTTATGCCTTCAATGTCTTTATTGTGATTCCTTTTATCAGCTAATAATATGGCTTGTCCCCCCTCTCTTAATTTATTGAGAGAGATTTTATTAATTAATAGATTAATGGGTTGATGTTATTATTCTTTTATTTTTTTGGCTGCTGCTTCTTTCTTGAGATGTTGTTATAGAATCTTTTTATATTCATGTGTTCAGCATGGTAGTTTGAGTAGTTTAATTAACGGAGTTTCTTCTGGCAATGTGCGTGAGTTTATATTAATTCTTTATCATTGAATTCCTTTAAATTTTATTATTTTAAGGACTGATATTTTTGTTATTTGATTTTAGTTTGAATAGTTTAATTAAGAATAATAATTTGTGGTATTGTAGGTATATTTATATTTCAAATCTGTGAATCGTTTATCTTTTTACAATTTAAGATCTTTTTTATTATTGTTATTTGGTCTTATTTCTGGGATTATGGGTATTTATTTTATAGGTTATAATTATGTTCTTTTTCTAGATTGGGAATTCTTGAGTATTAATTCTTGTTGTATAGTAATAACTTTACTTTTTGATTGAATATCTTTAATTTTTTTAATAAGTGTTTTGTTTATTTCTTCTATAGTTGTTTACTATAGAAGGTCATATATACAGTCAGATTTTTATAGGGTTCGTTTTCTTTGGTTGGTTTTGTTATTTGTGTTTTCTATAGTTATAATAATTATAAGTCCTAATTTAATTAGAATTTTAATTGGTTGGGATGGATTGGGTTTGGTCTCTTATTGTTTAGTAATTTATTATCAAAATAATAGGTCTTATGGGGCTGGTATACTTACTATTCTAACTAATCGAATTGGTGATGTTTCTATTCTTTTATGTATTTCTTGGTTTATAAACTTTGGAAGTTGAAATTTTATTTATTATGTATGTATTTGAGAGGATTGAATATTTAATTTGGTTTTGCTTTTAATTTTAGCGGGTTTTACTAGGAGAGCTCAAATTCCTTTTTCTTCTTGACTTCCTGCTGCTATGGCAGCTCCTACCCCAGTCTCTGCTCTGGTCCACTCTTCTACTCTTGTTACTGCAGGGGTTTATTTATTAATTCGTTTTAATAATTTATTTTTAAATATTGATTGTTATTTATTAGTTTTATTATCTATAATAACTATGTTTATATCTGGGTTAGGAGCTAGATTTGAATTTGACTTAAAAAAAATCATTGCTCTTTCAACTCTTAGACAATTAGGTTTAATAATAAGTATTTTATTTATGGGTTTTCCTGTTTTAGCCTTTTTTCATTTATTGACTCATGCCTTTTTTAAGGCTTTATTATTCTTGTGTGCTGGTTTAATTATTCATTGTATAAGAGATACTCAGGATATTCGTCATATGGGTGGTATTGTTAATTATCTTCCGTTTACTTGTTCTTGTTTTTGTATTTCATCTTTATCTCTTTGTGGTTTACCTTTTTTATCTGGTTTTTATTCCAAGGATTTAATTTTAGAATTATTTACTTTGGGGGGTAGTAATTTAGTTGTTTATATTATTTTTTATTTTTCAGTTGGTCTAACTGTTGCTTATTCTACTCGATTAATTTATTATTGTATAAGTGATGGCCATGGTATATATGTTTGCCAGTCTTATTTTGAGGATAAGAATATAATGTTTTCTATAATTCTTCTTACTATATTATCAATTATAAGAGGTAGCGCTTTATGTTGATTGATTTTTTCTACCCCTTCTTTAGTAGTTCTTTCTTTTTCTTTGAAAATGGCTCCTTTATTTTTTATTTTATTAGGAGGTTGGTTGGGATATGAACTATCTATTTTTATAAGGGGTGAGAATTTATTTTCTGTAAGTTTTTATGTAATTTCTTATTTTAGAGGTTTTATATGATTTATGCCTAAGTTTAGAACTTATATGTTATACTCTGATGCTTTATACTTGTCGAGGGGGATCTCTGAAAATGTTGATATGGGTTGAGGTGAGGTCATTGTTTCAACTTCTTTTGTAAATTATTTTTCTTATTTGGGTCAATTAAATCAGTTTATTCAGAATAATAACATTAAGTTATTTATAATTTCTTATTTATTTATTTTATTTATTTTATTAATTTAAACTTAAATAGCTTAAATTTAAAGCATAATATTGAAGATATTAGTATAAGTTGTACACTTTTTAAGTATTTATAGAGATATCTCTCATTTTTTCATTGAAAATGAAATGTCTTTTATTAAACTATATAAATTAAGAGAAAAACGGAGTTTAACCGCTTTAAAAGATAGTTAGCAGCTTCTTTTAGTTACGACTTTCTCTTTTAATTGGATCTTTTAATATCAATTCTTCCATTAACAATGAAAAGCCTCACTTTGGCTTCAATTAATTATTAAGTAAGGAGATTACTCTCTTAATTTTAGGTCGAAACTAAATGTAAAATTTTTACTTCATTACTTTTGAGGAAGACTAATTTAAGTACTTTTTAATTGCAAATTAAATGTTATTTTTAACTACAACCCCAATTTGCTCATTCTAGAATACCATTTTTTCATTCGTGAAGTAGACCTGCTATTAAAATAATAATAAATATTGATACTGTTATGAATCAAGTTTTAATTATTCTTGATCTTATTGTTAGAACTATTGGTAAAATAATTACAATTTCAATATCAAAAATTAGGAATAATACAGCAATCAAGAAAAATTGAATGGAGAAAGGGATTCGTGAGGATCTTTTTGGGTCAAAGCCGCATTCAAATGGTGATATTTTTTCACGGTCAAGGATTCTCTTTTTCGAAATGATTGCACATACTGCCATTAATCCTACTGAGACACATGTTATTACTATTATAGTAATTAAGATTGTTATCATATACTCTTTTTAAATTTAAACCTTTTGATTGGAAGTCAAATATACTTTTTATACTAAAAGAGTAGCTACCTCATCAGTAAATTGAAATATAAAGGAATAATCATACGACGTCTACAAAGTGTCAGTATCATGCTGCTGCTTCAAAGCCAAAGTGATGTTTTCTTGAAAAATGGAACTTCATGTGTCGTAATAAGCATACTGTCAGGAATGTTGTTCCAATAATTACATGTAGTCCATGAAATCCTGTTGCTATGAAAAAGGTTGATCCGTATACAGAGTCACTAATAGTAAATGGGGATTCATAGTATTCCAACCCCTGCAGGCATGTGAAATAAATTCCCAGTATTACGGTGAAAAACAACCCCTGCACTCCCTGGGAGTGGTTTCTTTCTATTATTCTATGGTGTGCTCAGGTCACAGTGATTCCTGAGCACAGGAGAATTATAGTGTTTAATAGGGGGATTTCTATTGGATTGAATGTTTTAATCCCTGCAGGAGGTCATGTTGCTCCAATTTCAATTGTTGGTGATAATCTTCTATGGAAGAATCCTCAGAAGAAAGATAGGAAGAAGAATACTTCTGATACAATAAATAGAATTATTCCTCACTTCAGTCCATTGGTTACTGCTAGTGTATGCTTTCCTTGGAAAGTTCCTTCTCGTGTAATGTCTCGTCATCATTGTAATATAGTTAAAAGTGTAATTAATATTCCTAATATCAAAAGTTCGGTTTTGTGTTGATGAAACCATATTACTAATCCTGATGTAAGTGTTATTGCTCCAATTGACCCTGTTAGGGGTCATGGTCTTGGGTCCACTAAGTGGAATGGGTGGTTTCTTTCTATTTTCATAGGCTACTTCTCTAGTATAGAGTGATCTTAGTACAGAGAATACATATGCTTGGATTATTGCTACTGCACCCTCGAATAATATTAATATAATTTGGATAGGTACTAAAATTGGGATAATCGCTGGTTTGGCATTTTCGATATTACCTCCTAGTAATCTTATTAATAAGTGACCTGCAATTATATTGGCTGTAAGTCGTACAGCTAGGGATCCTGGCCGGATTAGATTTCTAATTGTTTCAATTATTACCATAAAAGGTATTAGTACAGTAGGTGTTCCTGTTGGGATTAAGTGTGCAAATATCTCTCTTGTTTTATTTATTCATCCAAATATTATTAAACTAATTCATAATGGTAGGGCTATTGTTATTGTGAATACAAGGTGTCTTGATCTTGTGAATACGTACGGTAGTAGTCCTATTGAGTTATTTATTAGAATAAATATAAATAAAGATCTAAATATTAATGTAAACCCTCTTTTTCTTTCTCCAAGTAGTATTTTGAATTCTAGATGTATTTTGTATATAATATTTTTAATTATAATAGAATAACGGGATGGCATTATTCAATACATTCTTGGAATTATAATTAGTCCTAATAATGTTCTTCTTCAGTTTATTGAATAGAATGTTCTTGTTGTGGGATCAAAGGTTGAGAACAGGTTTGTTATCATTTTCAATTGCATACTGTTATCATTCCTATTCCTTTTCCATCACTAAATCCCCCCTTATATGACACCAAGAAGAATCTTATTTTAGTTATAATAATTATTGAAATAATAAACATTGCGAATAGGGTCCCTCATCACAGTGGTGCTATTTGTGGTATGCAAAAAGTATTTTGTAAATTTCTTTAGTTTGACAAACTAATATTTTATATTAAACTAACTTTTTCATTAAGAGTATGTGTTAAATTACTATTTTTTGGTTTAAGAGACCATTGCTTACTTTCAGCCACTTAATGAGTTAGTTTTAATTCATTCTAGGAAGGTTTTTATTGAAACTCTTTCAATAACAATTGGTATAAATCTGTGATTTGCTCCGCAGATTTCTGAGCATTGCCCGAATATTAAACCTGGTCGGTTTATTATAATGCTGCCTTGATTTATTCGTCCAGGTGTTGCATCAATTTTGATTCCAAGACTTGGTATAGCTCATGAATGCAATACATCTGTTGCTGTTACTAATACTCGGATTTGAGTATTTATTGGTAATACAGTCCGGTTATCTACATCCAGTAGACGGAAATCGGATTTTTCTAGATCATTAGAGGGTTTTATGTATGAGTCAAATTCTACTATTGATAGGTCTGAATATTCATATCTTCAGTATCACTGGTGTCCAATTGCTTTTACTGTTAGTATTGGATTTAGTATTTCATCTATTATATAAAGTAATCGTAATGATGGCAGTGCAATGAATACCAGGGTTACTGCTGGTATAATAGTTCATATTAATTCAATGGTTTGACCTTCTAACAGGTTTCGATTAATAATTTTATTAAAGGTGATTGTTACTATAAGGTATCTTACAATTACAGTAATTGTTAGTAGGATTATCATTGAGTGGTCGTGGAATATTACTATTTGTTCTATGATTGGTGAATTTGCGTCTTGTAGTTTAATTATAGATCATGTAGCTATTTCTAATAAAAGAGTAATCTTTATATATGAAGCTTAAATTCATTGCACTAATCTGCCATATTAGAATTGATTAAGAATAGGTAATTCATGATATGAATGTTCAGCTGGTGGATATTTTTGTAGTCATTCAATTCTAGTTGTTATATTTATTGAGAATAAGTTAATTCGTTTTGTGATTATTCTTTCTCAAATAATTAATATAAATACTATTACTCCAATAATTGAGATTATAGATCCTATAGATGAAATAATGTTTCATGAGGTGAATCTATCAGGGTAGTCTGAGTATCGTCGGGGCATACCTCTTAGTCCTAAGAAGTGTTGAGGGAAGAAAGTCAGATTTACTCCAATAAATATAATGAAGAATTGAATTTTTAATCATTTTGGGTTTATTGTTATTCCGGTAAATAATGGGTATCATTGTACAAATCCTCCGAAGATTGCAAATACAGCTCCCATAGATAGTACATAGTGGAAGTGTGCTACTACATAATAAGTGTCGTGTAATACAATGTCGATGGATGAGTTAGCTAGGATTACACCTGTCAACCCTCCGATAGTGAATAAGAATACAAATCCTAGGGCTCATAAAATTGCAGGTCTGTAATTGATTACTCTTCCATGTAGTGTTGCTAGTCAACTAAAAATTTTAATTCCTGTTGGTACAGCAATAATTATGGTTGCTGATGTAAAGTATGCTCGTGTATCTACGTCTATTCCTACTGTAAATATATGATGTGCTCATACTACAAATCCTAACAACCCAATTGCAAGTATTGCATAAATTATTCCCAGGGCTCCAAATGCTTCATTTTTTCCACTTTCTTGTCTAATAATGTGGGAGATTAATCCGAATCCTGGTAGAATTAGGATATATACTTCTGGGTGTCCGAAGAATCAGAATAAGTGTTGGTATAAAATAGGATCCCCCCCTCCTGCCGGGTCGAAGAATGATGTATTAAAGTTTCGGTCAGTAAGAAGTATCGTAATAGCACCTGCAAGGACGGGCAGTGAGAGTAATAGTAGCAAGGCAGTGATTCCTACTGATCATACAAAAAGTGGAATTCGATCGGGTTTAATTCCTACTGCTCGTATATTAATGATTGTTGAAATAAAGTTTACGGCTCCTAGAATAGATGATACACCTGCAAGGTGTAATGAAAAGATAGCCAGGTCTACTGATGCTCCACTGTGGGCAATGTTTGTAGATAGGGGAGGGTATACAGTTCATCCTGTACCAGCCCCGTTGTTTACTATTCTTCTAGAAATAAGTAATGTCAGTGATGGTGGTAATAGTCAGAATCTTATATTATTTATTCGTGGGAATGCTATATCTGGGGCTCCAATCATTAATGGAACTAATCAGTTCCCAAATCCTCCAATTATAATTGGTATAACTATAAAGAAAATTATGATAAATGCGTGTGCTGTTACGATTACATTGTAAATTTGATCGTCACCAATGAATGATCCGGGTTGGCCTAGTTCAATTCGGATTAATCATCTTAATGATGTTCCTACTATTCCTGACCAGATTCCAAAGATAAAGTATAGTGTTCCAATGTCTTTATGATTAGTTGAATATAATCATTTATTCAAGGTAAGGTGGCTGAGTTTAGGCTGTAAATTGTAAATTTATATAGGATATTAAATTATCTCTTACCAGAGGCTTTATAGTCAATATATGATATTAGACTGCAATTCTAAAGTAGTAATTTTACTAAAGCCTTCAAGGTCAATTTCTTGTATTTTTAACTTTGAAGGTTAATAGTTTATTTAACTTAAGGCTTTATAGGAAGTTAAAGATTGATACTAAAGGTAATATTAGGTTAGGGCAGATAAGTATTAATTGTACAACTTTACTTTGTTTTTTAAGTACAATTATTCACTTATTAATTGAGTATCTTAATAAAATTAATGTTCTGATTATTCGTAAGTAATAGAATAGTGTAATTAATGTGGTTAATATTAATACGGTAATTGTTAAATATAGTTCCTTTTCTATTATTGATTGAATAATAATTCATTTTGGTATAAATCCAATAAATGGGGGCAATCCCCCCAAGCTTATGAATATAGTTCTATATATAATTTTTTCTATAACTCTTTTATAGTTTATGGGGATTTGATTGATGTGATAGGTTGAATAATAATTGAATATGATTGAAGTTGTTACTGTGATTATTGAATATACAATTAAATATAATATTCATATTTCATTTTCAAATTTTATTCTTGCTATTATTCATCCCATATGTCTAATAGATGAAAATGCTATAATTTTTCGTGTTGATGTTTGGTTAATTCCTCCAATTGCTCCAGTGATTGTTCTTATTATTGCGGCAATTAAAATAAGGTTTCTTCCTTCTATGATGTTGGACATAACTGTCAAGGGTGCTAGCTTTTGCCATCTTAATAAAATTGCGCAATTTAATCATCTTATTTTTTCTATAATTTCTGGCATTCATGAGTGAAAGGGAGCAGCTCCTAATTTTAATATCAGTCTAATTATTAAAATATTTTTAACAAGGCTTAATATAACTGTTGAGTTAATCATTATTATTGAGTTTATTAGAATTATTATAAGGAGTACAATTGATCCTAATCTTTGGATTAAAAAATACAACATCATTCTTTCTGATGAGGATCTATTATTATTTTTTGATACTAGGGCGATGAATGCAATTATATTAATTTCTAATCCCATTCATATTGCTATTCAGTTATTAGCTCTCATTACTAATAGTGTTCTGCCGATAAGGGTTGCTAAAAATAATATTTTAGTTGAATTTTTTATAATTAGAAAGGAGAAGATTATTACTTCTATGTTTAGGGTATGAACCTAATAGCTTGTTTAGCTTACCTTACTTATATTTTAGTGTATGTTGCACAAAGAATTTTGATTTCTTTAGATTTAGTTTAATTCTAAAAAATATAACAAGGGTGAATAATCACATTATTTACTCTATCAAAGTAACCCTTTAATCAGGCACCTTATT